ACTATCGGATCGGGTGAATTAGAGAATAGACAGAGGTCCGTTGGCATTTCAGCCTTTCTTCTCCTTTCAGGGCCTATCCGAAAGAGAATCCAGTACCTCTTGGTCCTGAATATCAGAATAGGACGAACGAACCGGCCTCCGCGGATATCTTTGCTTCGGAACAAAACCCTGCAATCAAATAGATTGTCCCAAGGGCGCCATATTCTAGGAGCCCAAGTTATGCTATTGAAAATTCGTTCCTCTAGCAGTTCCGGTTTGACCATTCCGTTCCCTTTTTCAAACTCCACTTCTTTTCATATAGCAATCCCTGATCAAAGAGAGAACAATATCCATTTCAAAACATTTCTAACGGATTCCTTGGTTCGGACCGACGAAGTAATGGCACTCGATTATTATCAACCTGACTGCAATCTTTTTCTGTCGGTAAGGATTGCACCAGAGCACCTTCTACTTCTAATAGGCCATGAACTATAGATAGAGAAGAATCATTCTGAGCGAGTCCATAAGAAGCGACCCACTTTTTTTCATCGGTTCCGGGGGAAGACCAAAGATCTTGCGCGACCGGTCCGCCAGAAAAACTCAAAAGAGAAAGAAGTCTCGTTAATCTCTTCATGCTCGTTCCAAGTTCGAAGTACCCTTTGGCCAAAGAAAAACCCGCTTCCTGACACGATTGCCTCTTTATCTTTATATAGATAGATTCTATGGGGTTATTACTTAGAAGTCTATTTTGTACAAGAGCCCCTCCTATCTGATAGAAAAGGGTCCCATGATCCCGAGCCGGTCTTACCTTGGCTCGCAAACCCCAAGTTTGTCTATGAAGAGCCAATCTAATTGTATTAGTTTCTATAATGGATTTCTTATGTGGAATACTAATGGATAGGGCCTCGTTGCTAAGTGCTACAAGATCTAGTGCACTGGAACTCGTGGTTATGGACCCGAATCCTTTAGTATGGAACATTGTCTTTTCCAAGTAAAAACCCCTAGTATATGAAAGAATGAAAAGGTGCTTTCGTTCTTGTGGAATAAGAAGCCCTCGTACCTTAATGAAAGGAAAATAGGAATTTTTCGTTAGGTATTTGACCAAATAGGATCGTCCAGTTCCTATAGAACCTATCACTAAAATACCCGATAGGGCTAAGCGGAACGAAAAGGGTTTTCCATGAGATGGTAAATGAAAACGATTAGCCCCACACGAGGTTTGGGAATAAGTGATTGTCTGATAATGAGCAAGGAATATACGTCTTTCTGCTAAAGAGGATCTATTAAACTCATAATTCATTAGATCCTTGTTATCAATGTCAACTAGGTATCATAAGTAAATGGATCCCGGTTGTTCAATCCTTTGATAACCAAGGTCATTCTTTGCTAAAGAGAAATGATCACTATGAGTCAGACTCAATAGAATTGGATCCATTCCAAATAGCGAGAATTAGGATTCTTGATCCCTCTCAATCTCTCTTTCAATTCGAGGATCCAGAGAGGTGTTTTCATAGTCATCTCCGAATATTTGCCATCTCCGAATATTTTCGATTTCATTTTTCTATGATATGTCTTTCTATATGAAAATTGGTTATTTACGATGTACGATGATCCCTGTTAAGCATCCATGGCTGAATGGTTAAAGCGCCCAACTCATAATTGGTAAATTTGCGGGTTCAATTCCTGCTGGATGCACGCGAACGGGAACGTTCCATAAGTCTATTGGAACTGGCTCTCTATCCATGGAATCTCATCCATCATCCATACATAACGAATTGGTATGGTATATTCATACCATAACATAAGAACAATAAGAACTCGAATTCTTATCGATACTGGAACTCAGAGCATAGGAGGGAAAGTCGATTTATGGATGGAATCAAATACGCAGTATTTACAGAAAAAAGTCTTCGTTTATTGGGAAAGAATCAATATACTTTTAATGTCGAATCGGGATTCACTAAGACAGAAATAAAGCATTGGGTCGAACTCTTCTTTGGTGTTAAGGTAGTAGCTGTGAATAGCCATCGACTACCCGGAAAGGGTAGAAGAATGGGACCTATTCTGGGACATACAATGCATTACAGACGTATGATCATTACCCTTCAACCGGGTTATTCTATTCCACTTCTAGATAGAGAAAAAAACTAAAGGAGAATACTTAATAATACGGCGAAACATTTATACAAAACACCTATCCCGAGCACACGCAAGGGAACCGTAGACAGGCAAGTGAAATCCAATCCACGAAATAATTTGATCCATGGACGGCACCGTTGTGGTAAAGGTCGTAATTCCAGAGGAATCATTACCGCAAGGCATAGAGGGGGAGGTCATAAGCGCCTATACCGTAAAATCGATTTTCGACGGAATCAAAAAGACATATCTGGTAGAATCGTAACCATAGAATACGACCCTAATCGAAATGCATACATTTGTCTCATACACTATGGGGATGGTGAGAAGAGATATATTTTACATCCCAGAGGGGCTATAATTGGAGATACTATTGTTTCTGGTACAAAAGTTCCTATATCAATGGGAAATGCCCTACCTTTGAGTGCGGTTTGAACTATTGATTTACGTAATTGGAAGTAACCAATTAGGTTTACGACGAAACCTAGAAATCGATCACTGATCCAATTTGACTACCTCTACGGGATAGACCTCAACAGAAAACTGTTGAGTAACGGCAGCAAGTGATTGAGTTCAGTAGTTCCTCATAGAAAATTATTGACTCTAGAGATATGGTAATATGGAGAAGACAAAATTGTTTGAAGCACGCACAGAACCGGAAGCGCCCCTTGTTTCAAAGAGAGGAGGACGGGTTATTCACATTTAATTTGATGGTCAGAGGCGAATTGAAAGCTAAGCAGTGGTAATTAAGACCCCCCGGGGAAAATAGGGATGTCTCCTACGTTACCCATAATATGTGGAAGTATCGACGTAATTTCATAGAGTCATTCGATCTGAATGCTACATGAAGAACATAAGCCAGATGACGGAACGCGGAGACCTAGGATGTAGAAGATCATAACATGAGCGATTCGGCAGATTTGGATTCCTTTCCTATATATCCACTCATGTGGTACTTCATCATACGATTCATATAAGATCCATCTGTCTAGAGATCGTCATATACATCTAGAAAGCTGTATGCTTTGGAAGAAGCTTGTACAGTTTGGGAAGGGGTTTTTTGAGAGAAAAGAAGAATCTACTTCAACCGATATGCCCTTAGGCACGGCCATACATAACATAGAAATCACACGTGGAAGGGGTGGGCAATTAGCTAGAGCAGCAGGTGCTGTAGCGAAACTGATTGCAAAAGAGGGTAAATCGGCCACTTTAAGATTACCATCTGGGGAGGTCCGTTTGGTATCCCAAAATTGCTTAGCAACAGTCGGACAAGTGGGTAATGTTGGGGTGAACCAAAAAAGTTTGGGTAGAGCCGGATCTAAGTGTTGGCTAGGTAAACGCCCCGTAGTAAGAGGGGTAGTTATGAACCCTGTGGACCACCCCCATGGGGGCGGTGAAGGGAAAGCCCCCATTGGTAGAAAAAAACCCACAACCCCTTGGGGTTATCCTGCGCTTGGAAGAAGAACTAGGAAAAGGAAAAAATATAGTGATAGTTTTATTCTTCGTCGCCGTAAGTAAATACGTAACTAGGAATATGGAAAATTGCATTTTTGGAATTTGCAATAATGCGATGGGCGAACGACGGGAATTGAACCCGCGCATGGTGGATTCACAATCCACTGCCTTGATCCACTTGGCTACATCCGCCCCTTATCCAGCTAAAGGATTTTTCTCTTTTTTCCATTCATCATTATTCTATTTATTCTGACCTCCATACTTCGATCGAGATATTGGACATAGAATGCCACTCTTTAAAATGGAAAAAAGGAGTAATCAGCTGTGACACGAAAAAAAACGAATCCTTTTGTAGCTCATCATTTATTGGCAAAAATCGAAAAGGTCAATATGAAGGAGGAGAAAGAAACAATAGTAACGTGGTCCCGGGCATCTAGCATTCTACCCGCAATGGTTGGCCATACAATCGCGATTCATAATGGAAAGGAACATATACCTATTTACATAACAAATCCTATGGTAGGTCGCAAATTGGGGGAATTCGTGCCTACTCGGCATTTCACGAGTTATGAAAGTGCAAGAAAAGATACTAAATCTCGTCGTTAACTGAATTCAGAATAGAAAGATTCAAAATAAAAAAAACAAAGGTAGGCGGGGAATAACCTTATTTATGACAAGTTTCAAACTGGTAAAGTATACCCCTAGGATAAAGAAGAAGAAGAGTGGGCTAAGGAAACTCGCAAGGAAAGTTCCAACCGATCGTCTACTTAAGTTCGAACGGGTTTTCAAAGCACAAAAACGCATCCATATGTCTGTTTTCAAAGCACAAAGAGTTCTTGATGAGATTCGCTGGCGTTACTACGAGGAAACTGTTATGATACTGAACCTCATGCCTTATCGAGCATCTTATCCCATCCTAAAGTTGGTTTATTCGGCAGCAGCAAATGCTACTCATTATAGGGATTTCGACAAAGCGAATTTATTCATCACTAAAGCCGAAGTCAGTAGGAGTACTATCATGAAAAAATTAAGACCTCGAGCTCGAGGACGTAGTTCTCCCATAAAAAAAACCATGTGTCATATAACAATTGTACTAAATATAGTAAAGAAATCTAAATAATCTTTAGATCCATCTTAGATTTCGATTCCCAGTAAAAAAAAAATAGAATAGAAAAATATGGGACAAAAAATAAATCCACTCGGTTTCAGACTTGGTACAACCCAAAATCACCATTCCTTTTGGTTCGCACAACCAAAAAATTATTCTGAAGGTCTACAGGAAGATAAAAAAATACGGAATTGTATCAAGAACTATATACAAAAGAATAGGAAAAAAGGCTCGAATAGAAAAATAGAATCAGACTCAAGTTCCGAAGTAATTACACATAATAGAAAAATGGACTCAGGCTCAAGTTCTGAAGTAATTACACGTATAGAAATTCAAAAAGAAATCGATACGATCCACGTCATAATCCATATTGGATTCCCCAATTTATTAAAGAAAAAAGGAGCAATCGAAGAATTAGAGAAAGATCTACAAAAGGAAGTTAATTCTGTAAACCAGAGACTTAATATTGCTATTGAAAAAGTTAAAGAACCTTATAGACAACCTAACATTCTTGCAGAATATATAGCTTTCCAATTAAAAAATAGAGTTTCATTCCGAAAGGCAATGAAAAAAGCCATTGAATTAACTAAAAAAGCAGATATAAGGGGGGTAAAAGTAAAAATTGCAGGTCGTCTCGCAGGGAAAGAAATTGCACGTGCCGAATGCATCAAAAAGGGTAGACTTCCCCTCCAAACAATTCGCGCTAAAATTGATTATTGCTGCTATCCAATTCGAACTATCTATGGAGTATTAGGTGTAAAAATTTGGATATTCGTAGACGAAGAATAACTAGCCTTGTCTTCCCATTCTGTTCAGTGATAGAATAAAAAATGACAAGAGCCTTATTTTTCCTGAAATCCCTGAAAAAAAAAGAAGAAATTCTACCTCTTTCTATAAGATTTAATGAAAATTGATAAATCTTTTAATATAATTGCTATGCTTAGTGTGTGACTCGTTAGTTTTTTCTTTAGAGTCAAAAATGGAGATTCAAAAAAAATTGACTGAACCCTACTCTAAATAGAAAAAGAAAAAACTTAGTAATTATAGAAAATTAACTAATAACCAACCTATTGCTTCGTATTGTCGAGATCCTAACTAAGAAACAGTCACTATATGAATAAATACATCTATCATAAATGAGTAGATCTATCATATAGTTGTAGCAACTGCAATTTATTCTCTAAAAAAGAAAACGGATTCTAGGTTGTGAAGCAAAACTAAAGGGATGTGGATAAAAGGAGGGATGATAGAAAGAAGGAAGAAGAATAAGAAAGATATAGGATTCCAATATGTATGGTCTATGAGTTACATCATAAAAGGCAATGTGATAAAGCATCAATATAATAAAAATAACAGAGAATTCGAAATCGTAACTTGAAACAAAAAATAGAAATTTTAAGCAATAATAAAATAAAGAGCGGCCCGGGTTAATAAAACTGAGAAAATTGACTCGGAAAGAAATTTTTGGAAAGCTCCATTGTGGGATTCAGACCTAACCATTAAAGGAGAAGTAGTGGGAACGACAGAACCTATGACTGCATAGGATTTTATTGAAAAGAATCCTAAGACTTCATTGGGTGGGATGGCGGAACAAACCAAAAAAATTGCCTTATTTGGTAAGGTTATAAATTAACAAATAAGACAGGAAAGAGTAAATATTCGCCCGCGAAATCTTTATTGAATTAGAATACTTTCCCGCGATTCAATAAGAGTCAAAATAAGGAGATTTTTTTTTTAAGAAAGATTACATTATCTATAAATATAGAATATAGATAAATAGACACACACATCTAGATATATTCTAGATCTTCTTTCTTGACTATATATTTTTCTATTTGAACAAATTCAATATTAAAAAAACCCTAACTTTTTCTATTATCTATTAATGTGCATCTATCCATAATATTCCAAAATATTATGGAATTAGAGAAATTTGCACGCTTTCTCATTTCATTCGCGAGGAGCTGGATGAGAAGAAACTCTCATGTCCAGTTTTGCAGTAGAGATGGAACTAAGAAGGAACCATCGACTATAACCCCAAAAGAACCAGATTTCGTAAACAACATAGAGGAAGAATGAAGGGAAAATCCTGCCGAGGCAATCGTATTTGTTTTGGTAGATATGCTCTGCAAGCACTTGAACCCGCTTGGATCACGTCGAGACAGATAGAAGCAGGACGAAGAGCAATGACACGATATGCACGTCGTGGTGGAAAAATATGGGTACGTATATTTCCCGACAAACCGGTTACACTAAGACCCACGGAAACACGTATGGGCTCAGGAAAGGGATCCCCCGAATATTGGGTAGCCGTTGTTAAACCAGGTCGAATACTTTATGAAATGGGCGGAGTATCCGAAACTGTAGCTAGAGCAGCTATCTCCATAGCTGCCAGTAAAATGCCCATACGAAGTCAATTTCTTCGATTAGAGATATAGCATCCAAAAAAAGGAGTATTGAAGATAAAAAAAACCAGGTTTTTTTTTTCTGGAAGGACAATATTTCTTTCATCCTTTTGCATAGAAATAACAAATTGAAATCAAAATAATATGATTCAACCTCAGACCCTTTTAAATGTAGCAGATAACAGTGGAGCTCGAAAATTGATGTGTATTCGAGTCATAGGAGCTGCTAGTAATCAGCGATATGCTCGTATTGGTGATGTTATTGTTGCTGTAATCAAAGACGCAGTGCCCCAAATGCCTCTAGAAAGATCCGAAGTAATTCGAGCTGTAATTGTACGTACATGTAAAGAGTTCAAATGCGAAGACGGTATAATAATACGCTATGATGACAATGCAGCGGTTATCATTGATCAAAAAGGAAATCCAAAAGGAACTCGAGTTTTTGGCGCGATCGCCGAGGAATTGAGAGAATTGAATTTTACTAAAATAGTTTCATTAGCTCCTGAAGTATTATAAATACTAGTAGGCGAGATATAGATCAAAGAAAAAATTAGTAGATTATGTCTCACGTATATGCTTTAAAATCCAAAAGTAAAAGAAAAAAAAAAGAAAACATGTTGATTATAGAAAAATTAGGAGGAACCTAGAATTAGAGTCTTATGGGCAAGGACACTATTGCTGATTTACTAACCTCTATAAGAAACGCGGACATGAATAAAAAAGGAACAGTTCGAGTAGTATCTACAAATATTACCGAAAACATTGTTAAAATACTTCTACGAGAGGGTTTTATTGAAAGTGTTCGGAAACATCAGGAAAGTAACAGATATTTCTTGGTTTCAACTTTGCGACATCAAAAGAGAAAGACTAGAAAAGGAATATATAGAACTAGAACCTTTTTAAAGCGTATCAGCCGACCCGGCTTACGAATTTATGCCAACTATCAAGGAATTCCTAAAGTTTTGGGCGGAATGGGAATTGCTATTCTTTCTACTTCTCGAGGTATAATGACAGATCGAGAAGCTCGACTAAACAGAATTGGGGGAGAAGTCTTATGTTATATATGGTAATCGCCCCTCCTATAGTACTCGAATTCTATCTCGAACTTCCTATTTTTCAAATAAAAATACAACGTTTTTTTTTATTTGAAAATCAAAATAGAAAAATAGGAGAAAAAAAAATATGACAGAAAAAAAAAATAGGAGAGAAAAAAAAAACCCGAGAGAAGCAAAAGTCACTTTCGAAGGTTTAGTTACGGAAGCCCTACCCAACGGAATGTTCCGCGTTCGCCTAGAGAATGACACCATCATCCTGGGCTATATTTCAGGAAAGATCCGGTCTAGTTCTATACGAATACTGATGGGGGATAGGGTCAAAATTGAAGTAAGTCGTTATGATTCAAGCAAAGGACGTATAATTTATAGACTTCCCCATAAGGATTCGAAGCGTACCGAAGACTCGAAGGATACCGAAGATTTGAAGGATACCGAAGATTTGAAGGATACCAAAGATTCAAAGGATTAGGTTTTTCTTTTTTCTAGGGTAATAAATTCAAAGTTCCAAAATTCAAGCGAAGAGACTTATTTTTTCCCAAAGATTAGATTCATAGTTTAAGAAAGGAATACGGAAATATGAAAATAAGAGCTTCCGTTCGTAAAATTTGTACAAAATGTCGACTGATTCGTAGGCGTGGACGAATTAGAGTCATTTGTTCCAATCCGAAGCATAAACAAAGGCAGGGGTAATCTTTCGAAAAAGAACTTTACTTTCTAAAAAGTAAAAAAAAGTAAAAAAAGTACCCGCGGAAACGTCCAAATTCCAAATAAAATAATTAATAATTAAAGTAAAGGATATATTTTACCCTGAAACGGATATCTTTGTATCTTTTTTTCTTTTTGTTATTTCTAACTCATATTTATGAGATAATAAAATATGACAAAAGCTATACCAAAAATTGGTTCACGTAGGAGAGTGCGTATTGGTTTGCGTAGGAATGCGCGTTTTAGTTTACGGAAAAGTGCACGTAGAATAACAAAAGGAGTTATTCATGTTCAAGCTAGTTTCAACAATACCATTATAACTGTTACAGACCCGCAAGGTCGGGTGGTTTTCTGGTCCTCCGCGGGTACTTGTGGATTCAAAAGCTCAAGAAAAGCATCACCCTATGCTGGTCAAAGAACAGCAGTAGATGCTATTCGTACAGTGGGTTTGCAACGAGCAGAAGTTATGGTAAAGGGTGCTGGTAGTGGAAGAGATGCCGCATTACGAGCCATTGCTAAAAGTGGTGTACGATTAAGTTGTATACGCGATGTAACACCTATGCCGCATAATGGATGTCGACCTCCTAAAAAAAGACGTCTGTAAAAGAATTAAAACGCTTTCAAGAGAAATAAACGATTCAATGATCAAATAATAATACTAGTCTATTATGGTTCGAGAGGAGGTAGCAGGATCCACTCAAACACTACAGTGGAAGTGTGTTGAATCAAGAGTAGATAGTAAGCGTCTTTATTATGGTCGTTTCATTTTGTCCCCGCTTAGAAAAGGTCAAGCGGATACCGTCGGTATTGCCTTGCGAAGAGCTTTACTTGGAGAAATAGAAGGAACATGTATCACACGTGCAAAATTTGGGAGCGTGCCACACGAATATTCTACAATAGCTGGTATTGAAGAATCCGTACAAGAAATTTTACTAAATTTGAAAGAAATTGTATTGAGAAGTAATCTCTATGGAGTTAGAGACGCATCAATTTGCGTCAAAGGTCCTAGATACATAACTGCTCAAGATATCATCTTACCACCTTCCGTAGAGATCGTTGATACGGCACAACCTATAGCTAACTTGACAGAGCCCATTGATTTCTGTATTGAGTTACAGATCAAGAGAGATCGCGGATATCACACGGAACTCAGAAAGAACTCTCAAGATGGAAGTTATCCCATAGATGCTGTATCCATGCCTGTTCGAAATGTGAATTATAGTATTTTTTCTTGTGGGAATGGAAATGAAAAACACGAGATACTTTTTCTAGAAATATGGACGAATGGAAGTTTAACCCCTAAGGAAGCGCTTTATGAGGCTTCTCGTAATTTGATTGATTTATTTCTTCCTTTTCTACACGCGGAGGAAGAGGGCACTAGTTTCGAAGAAAATAAAAACAGGTTTACTCCACCCCTTTTAACCTTTCAAAAAAGATTAACTAATCTAAAGAAAAACAAAAAAGGAATTCCATTGAATTGTATTTTTATTGATCAATTAGAATTGCCTTCTAGAACGTATAATTGTCTCAAAAGGGCCAATATACATACACTATTGGACCTTTTGAGTAAGACTGAAGAAGATCTTATGAGAATTGACAGTTTTCGTATGGAAGATGGAAAACAGATATGGGACACTCTAGAGAAGCATCTCCCAATCGATTTACCTAAGAATAAGTTCTCGTTTTAAATCCATTGCAATTTTTTCCTCTTCTTCTTTTTCGAGTTAGAATAAAAAGAAAAAAGAAAACAATTTTGCATCTTTGGCACAATCTATATTTTCGCGAAATGGATCATAATAAAATGGATTTTAGGTATCTAGGAAATAGTTACTTCCAAGTGAATCTTCCCTAGATACCTATGCACGGTACTTCACGGTTGAATGAATCAACCTGAAAAATCCCTAAAAAAGACCTAAAGTTAAGGATTTTTCAATGGGTAATGTTGCTCCAATACCTAACCAAAGAGCTACTGCAGTACCGATTAAAAAAACGGTCGTAGCTACTGGGCGACGAAATGGATTTTGGAATTTATTGACATTCTCTAGAAAGGGTACTGTCAATAAGCCCGTTGGCACAGAAACCATTAAGAGAACGCCCAATAACTTATTGGGTACTGTACGGAGTATTTGAAAGACGGGAAAGAAGTACCACTCGGGTAATATTTCCAGAGGAGTTGCAAACGGATCCGCCGGTTCACCAATCATTGACGGCTCGAGAACCGCTAAACCTACATTACATGCAATAGTACCTAGAATTACTACTGGAAAAATATATAAAAGATCGTTGGGCCACGCGGGTTCCCCGTAATAATTATGTCCCATCCCTTTAGCTAATTTTGCTCTTAATACAGGATCATTTAAGTCAGGTTTCTTTGTTATTGGGATAGGTGAATTCTTTAGGATCCATCCCCCAAAGGAACCGGACATGAGAATTTTTCATCATCCGGCTCGAGCAAGAATGAAAGAAAAAAGACCGTGGAAGATCCATAATAGAATAAGGTATATAATGACTCAATGACTCTAGGTAAGAAAAGCTTTATCAGATTCTCTTTTCCGAAGTTGCACCTACAACTACTTATTGAAAAGAATCTTATTCTTATGGGTAAATGCTCAATATCCAAGTTGGCTTGCAAATTTGATCATGATCAATTGCTTTGTGGATTGTCTCATGTCTCTTGATTAGTTGGTGTTTATCCCCTCAATATCGCAAGTTTCTTACGTCCAAACAAAGTATTTACTTGTTACTAATAAAAAATCAAAAAGTCTAGCCTACGTTCTTCTTTAGATACCTTCTTTTACTCCGATAGTATTGCGGATCGCAATCGATGCAAAGAAAATGAATGCATTTCCATACTATAATAAAAAAAGTAAGTGTAATAAATAGAGAATTGGATCATGTCACATGACTTATTCTATTTCTACTCTATGGGATCTTACGGAGCCTGTTCATGGATGACATGGTTGGGGTATAATCATAGAAAATATTCTCCTCAAGTGAACCAGCCTATCCTTCCTAGATAGGGGACTTACGTGTTGATTGGATGCGGAGACACCTTTGGTTGTGAATTCTAATGTGGCAGATCCAATTCTTTATCTGCATGGCCAAATCAATAATTCAAGTCACACACTCCCATAATCCGCCTTATTTTCTTTCATAAAATGAACTTCAACTATTTGTATCAAAATACTTCGGAGTTGAAGAAAAGTATCCAAATGACATGTCTTATTTTACAATAACCCATGTTTGTAGCAATGAAATACCACAACCTACCCGATATGATATATGAAAATTAGAATTATCTTTCTCTATGATATGGCTTCCCTATAAAGGACCCGAAATACCTTGCTTACGTATCATTGGAAAGTGCATTAACATAAATACGGCAGTAAGCAGAGGCAGTACAAAGGTATGTAAACTATAAAAACGAGTCAAAGTGGATTGGCCCACACTAGCACTTCCACGTAATAACTCCACTAAAGGCGATCCTATTACCGGAATCGCTTCAGGTACACCTGTCACAATTTTGACTGCCCAATAACCAATTTGATCCCAAGGCAAAGAATAACCAGTTACACCAAACGATGCAGTCAATACACCCAAAACCACACCTGTCACCCAAGTTAATTCGCGGGGTTTTTTAAATCCACCTGTGAGATACACACGAAATACGTGCAGGATCATCATTAGAACCATCATACTTGCTGACCATCGATGAACTGATCGGATTAACCAACCAAAGTTGGCCTCGGTCATTATGTATTGAACCGAGGAAAAAGCCTCTGTAACGGTTGGGCGGTAGTAAAAAGTCATAGCAAAACCGGTAGCGACTTGTACTAGAAAACAAGTAAGTGTAATTCCCCCTAAACAATAAAATATGTTGACATGAGGAGGAACATATTTACTAGTTATATCATCCGCAATTGCCTGAATCTCAAGACGTTCCTCAAACCAATCATATACTTTATTGAGATAGGTAACTAACCCGAGTCCCCCTCCGAGAACCGTATATGAAAATTTCATCTCGTACGGCTCAAGCAGAAACACACAAATTTTCAACGGATATTAGAAAAAAAAAGGTTCAAAACTTCATCAGCCACTGGATTGGGTCGATTTGCCTTGAAGATATGAAATAAGAAAAATCCAGAACTTATTCTTTGTGATGATAATGCCAAAAAATCTCAAGTTGGCTCATCTGTCTTTCTTTCTTTCCCTTATGTTGGTCATTAGAGGCTTCTTGACTTTTCTCTTCCCTATTTTGGATTTCTTTTTTTTTTTTTTTGCGTAATGCAGATTTACTCTTGTTTTACTAGTAAATAAATAAAGCAAAAATTCTAGTAGTTTTCTGATAGAAATTATCTTGTTGCGATCCTATGAATCAGTTCAATTAAAACCTTAGATTCATACTAGAGCCACGATGATTGAGTCTCAAGCTAACCAAAAGGCAAGGGTTCTTCGAATAAGAACCGCTTGATGATCATTTATTGAATCCGTGTAATAACTCGACAAAATCGAGAGAAAAAAAAGTTGTCTTTTGGGCAAACAAAATTGGAAGGAAGAAAATTTCTTTTTTTATTAAAAACTACTTGAATTTTTTGCAGTCTGGTTGCGAGGTCTGAATAGTGAGTATGAATCATAGTTCCATTTTTTTTCTTGATCCACTCTATCTATTTCGTGTTCCAGATACTAGAATAAAAAATATCCGACGAATTAGAATCATCTTGATAGAGATAACAGGCCCTTTCTATGTATTATCAATAGGATCCATTCTAACAAGTCACACACTCATATTCCAGAGATACCAAAACAAAAAAATTCCACGGTCGAACTACCAGAATGTCTAGAAATGTATAGCTTAAAGTAGAAAGGCTTTTTTGGATGGAAAAACAATGACTTCGTAGTTTTAGTTAGTAGAAACCTAATTCATTAAAATTCCGTCCAGTAAAACAGAAGAATTATAAATTTCTAAAATGATAGATAGGAATATCGCGAATAAAGCCATTGCGACCCCCATAAAAGGAGTAGTCCCCCAACCCGGAGCTACTTTCCCATATTCCGAATTCAAGGGTTTCAATAAACTACCTACGCGAGTTCGTCTTGGCCCAGGTCTAGAACTATCTTCAACGGTTTGTGTAGCCATAAATTCTATTTAATCATTGGTGTTGACTTTGTATACTATTCCGTTGTAGTTGTAAATACAAGATCTTTTCGTAGATCCATTGTAATCTTGAAATTCTATAAAAATGGAAACAGCAACTTTAGTCGCCATCTCCATATCTGGTTTACTTGTAAGCTTTACTGGGTATGCCTTATATACCGCGTTTGGGCAACCCTCTCAACAATTAAGAGATCCATTCGAAGAACACGGGGACTAATTGAAGTAAGAAGTCTCCCCATCTGGGAGACTTCTTACTTCAATGAAATTATTTCATTTTTTTAGTCGGAACCTTAGGTGGTTCTCGGAAGAAGATAGCGAAAAAAATTATCCCTAAAGTCGAAACTAAAAGGAACGTATAAACCAATGCTTCCATAGATTCGATCGTGGTTTATTTACAATTATAACTTCCACACCTATTCATTTGTCATTTGGGATCTTTTCCCATATAAAGATAAAGAAAGAAAAAGAGTCAAAGAAAGGATGGGAGATGTTTCCCATGTCAAATCAAAAAAGAGAGATGAAAGATACCATAGCAATGTGGTATCAGACTGCTTGTCTCCTTGTAGTTGGATCTCCAACTTTTTGGAATGTTCCAAATTCCACTTGAGCATCCAAGTCTGGATCAATACCAGCAAAAACATCTCGGAACAAGGTTCTAGCGCCATGCCAAATGTGTCCGAAAAAGAAGAGCAAAGCAAAGGTAGCATGACCAAAAGTGAACCAACCCCTTGGACTGCTGCGAAAAACACCATCCGATTTCAAAGTAGCCCGATCTAATTCAAAAATTTCCCCTAATTGGGAACGCCTCGCATATTTTTTTACAGTAGCAGGATCAGAATAACTTACTCCATTAAGTTCGCCACCATAGAACTCCACCGTTACACCTACTTGTTCAACACTATATTTGGATTCTGCTCTTCTAAAAGGAACGTCCGCTCTCACAATTCCCTCTTCATCTACCAAAACAACCGGAAATGTTTCAAAAAAAGTAGGCATACGGCGTACAAAAAGCTCGCGTCCTTCTTTATCTCTAAAGACGGGATGTCCTAACCATCCAACAGCTATTCCATCCCCGTTGTCCATTGAGCCTGCTCTGAATAATCCCCCCTTTGCCGGATTATTACCAATATAATCATAAAAGGCTAATTTTTCGGGAATTTTAGACCAAGCTTCTGATAAACTAAGATTTTCGGCTAACCCATCGCTAACTCTTCGATATATTTCTTGCTGAAAGTATCCCTGATCCCACTGATAACGAGTAGGCCCAAATAATTCGATTGGGGTAGTTGCTGACCCATACCACATAGTTCCGGCAACTACGAAAGCTGCAAAAAAAACAGCAGCGATACTACTGGAAAGTACAGTTTCAATATTGCCCATACGTAATCCTTTGTATAGACGTTGAGGCGGACGGACACTAAGATGGAATAGGCCCGCTAATATGCCCAATGTACCCGCAGCAATATGATGAGAAGCTATTCCCCCCGGAACAAAAGGATCAAAACCTTCTACACCCCACGCTGGATTTACAGCTTGTACTTTTCCAGTTAGTCCATAAGGATCGGACACCCATATCCCAGGACCATACAAACCCGTTACATGAAATGCGCCAAAGCCAAAGCAAGCCACCCCTGCAAGAAATAAATGAATTCCAAAGATCTTGGGCAAATCCAAAGAGGGTTTTCCTGTCCGCTCATCACAGAATATTTCTAGGTCCCAATATACCCAATGCCAGATAGCTGCCAAGAAACACAAGCCAGAAAACACAATATGCGCACCTGCCACACCTTCATAACTCCAAATACCCGGATTCGTTACAGTTCCTCCTGAAATACTCCAACCACCCCACGAATTGGTTATTCCTAAACGAGTCATGAAGGGAATGACGAACATACCTTGTCTCCACATTGGATCCAGAACAGGATCAGAGGGATCAAAAACCGCTAATTCATATAAAGCCATCGAGCCGGCCCAACCAGAAACTAAAGCTGTGTGCATTATATGCACCGAAAGCAATCGACCCGGATCATTCAATACAACAGTATGAACACGATACCAAGGCAAACCCATGGAAATACCCCTTTAGCAAAGAAAAATAGACACGATGTCGCTTTATTTTATCGCATTGGAAAAGACTATCCATATCCTATGTACCTAACCCCTCTAGGGGATTCTGTGTCAGAAAGCGTGAATATTTATTTCATTCCATTAAAAATAAGAAGCCAATTCTGTTCGTAAGAAGAAAGAGAAGCAGATCTATTCTATACTCGATAAGTGCCAATATGCAATGGGTAGCTTGGCCTATTTGGAAAAAACGAAGAATAGATCCCTATCCCTCTTTGTTTATCATTCCAATCACCGATTCCTTTTTCTTTATTCAATCTGTCTTACCTTCCTTATATGTATTATTTCAATCTACGTATTAATAGAATCTATAGTATTCATATAGAATAAGAAAAAAAAAATGAAGACAATAAACTGCGGATTCTTTCTTTCTCTTCCATTCTTACGTTTCCATATTAAAGTGTAGTTTTCTTACTTAAATTTAATAATATTAATCTAATATGCCCATTGGTGTTCCAAAAGTACCTTACCGGATTCCCGGAGATGAAGAAGCGACTTGGGTTGACTTATACAATGTTATGTATCGAGAAAGGACACTTTTTTTAGGTCAAGAGATTCGTTGCGAGATCACGAATCATATTACAGGTCTCATGGTATATCTCAGTATAGAAGATGAAACTCGCGATATTTTTTTGTTTATAAACTCCCCAGGCGGGTGGCTAATCTCAGGAATGGCGATTTTTGATACGATGCAAACGGTAACACCAGATATATATACAATATGCCTCGGAATAGCTGCGTCCATGGCATCCTTCATTCTGCTTGGAGGCGAACCCACCAAGCGTATAGCATTCCCTCACGCGAGGATTATGCTTCACCAACCTGCTAGTGCTTATTATCGGGCAAGGACACCAGAATTTTTACTAGAAGTGGAAGAGTTACACAAAGTTCGCGAAATGATCACAAGGGTTTATGCACTAAGAACAGGCAAGCCTTTTTGGGTTGTATCCGAAGACATGGAAAGGGATATTTTTATGTCAGCAGACGAAGCCAAAGCTTATGGACTTGTCGATATTGTAGGGGATGAAATGATTGACGAGCACTACGATACTGATCCAGTGTGGTTTCCAGAAATGTTTAAGGATTGGTAGTGGCCGGATTTCTTGTAAATTTATTTCAAACCTAAATTCAGGTTTTCTGCGATTTAATAGAAAATAGAAATACTTCATGATGATCAATCATCAGGTTAAGATCGATCTAAACCAATCCTTTTTTTTTCTATATACATACGACATGCCAACGGTTAAACAACTTATTAGAAACGCAAGACAGCCAATACGAAATGCTAGAAAATCGCCCGCGCTTAAGGGATGTCCTCAGCGTCGAGGAACATGTGCTAGGGTGTATGTGCGACTCGTTCAGATCATGAGTTCAAACAAATAAGACAATTTTTGAAGTATCCATGATCGGTACCAATGAATAGGATAGAGCTTCTCTATCCTAGATTTCTATGGTATATGGAATTTCTGGTTTCCTTTGGTGCAAATCCAATCATCTAAATTGGAAATTAAGAAGCAATTCCCCCATTGGTAGAAAATGGTTATCCATTAAGCGGAGGAAATAGTAATAAAAAGAAAAAGGCTTATGCTCCTTTATCTTAAAAGAACGGACTAACAGGGTCAGCTACTTAGCCAACTTTCCTAATTAAATGCCGTCACTGTATGGATAACTCTTATTGTGAAAAGAGCTATTTACTCTATAATGGATAGGTAGAGCCAAAGAATGTGAACTATACAAGTTCACAATACCTTTTGATGAAATGAAAGAAAGGGCTCCGGTGTATAGAGAGGGCCTCACCGTTTAAAAGGGAACCATAGAAACGATGGAACCCACTATTTTTTTGAGTATCGTTAGAATTTGTTATTTCTATGCGAAATAACTGAAGAGAATAGAATAAAAAATCGTGGTTGGGAAGGTTACAGTAGCAAAAGCCATTGGAATTACTATTTTATATATCGGAATAATTCGTTTTGTTATTAATGGGAAAAAGGATGGCTAAAAGAAGAGAAATCATTAGTTATTCATTAAGGTTAATTTGATTCAATGACCAGAGTTCCGCGAGGATATATAGCTCGGAGACGACGAACAAAAATGCGTTCATTTGCCTCAAACTTTAGAGGGGCTCATTTAAGACTTAATCGAATGATTACTCAACAAGTAAGAAGAGCTTTTGTTTCCTCTCATCGAGATAGAGGCAGGCAAAAGAGGGATTTTCGTCGTTTGTGGATCACTCGGATAAACGCAGCAACGCGGATATATAAAGTATTCGATAGTTATAGTAAATTAATACACAATCTGTACAAGAAGGAATTGATTCTTAATCGTAAAATGCTTGCACAAGTAGCTGTATCAAATCCAAATAATCTTTACACGATTTCCAATAAAATAAAGATCCTCAATTAAATGGATAAAAAAGTAATATACAGGAATAATTAAAACCGAATTCCCGGAGAGGGAACTCCGGGAAGATACAATAAATTAAGATTAAGTGGTAGGAATCAACGAGCATGTTGCAATAAATAAAAAAACTATTTATTCTTCCCCATTTTTCTTTCTTATAACAAACACAAGAATCAAAACTGGATTACTTTCTTTATATAGGTCTGGCCCTTTCGAATAAAACATCAACAATCGGAACTTAAGTTCCGATTGTTGTTTCTTAAATTCTGGTTGGAGTTTCTTAAGTTTCGATTGGAATTGAACTTTTGCGTTAATTGAGGAATATGTCTATTCTTTCTGGGTCTAGGACCAGTAATTATTGAAATTGACTGGGCTTGAAATTGCTTCTCATTCTCATAGTTACGAAATGGTAAGAAAGATAAAATACGAGCCTGTTTTATAGCAAGAGTAATTAATCGTTGTTGTTTCAAGGTTAATCTATTTATTCGTCTCGATAATATTTTTCCTTGTTCACTAATAAATCGATTAATTAAACTCATGTTTCTATAATCAATTCGATCCCCCGGGCCAATCCGAGGACGCCTACGAAAAGGTTGTTTGGATTTACGAAAAGTTTGCTTGGATTTACGAAAAGTTTGCTTGGATTTATGAAAAGTTTGCTTGGATTTATGAAAAGTTTGCTTAGATTTATGAAAAGGTTGTTTAGATGTATACATGATTTATTCTTTATTTAAAAATTTGAAAAAAAAAAATGGATTTCTTTATTTTATTAATTTTGGATCCAGAAGAAGTAGTCTTTCTTTGGTCCATATATTATTTGATTCATATTATTATTTGATTCATATATAGTATATGAATACCCTCTATACATATGAAATAATATCTACCTGAAATCAAATGAATTGATTTGTATTTTGTATTCTATCTATGTTCTATATATTAAATCTGTTCTTTGGAAAGATCGAACACACGATGCTCCTATTTTTTTATTTCGTCATGAGTCGTATGCTTGCGACAATAACGACAAAATTTTTTTAATTCTAATTGTCCGGGTGTATTGTGGCGATTCTTTTGAGTACTATATCTAGAAATCCCCGTCGATTCCTCATTGGCACCTTTTCGAACACAACTGATACATTCCAAAATAACTCTGATTCTAACACCTTTCCCCTTGGCCATGAACCTCCTTTCTTTTTTGGATTGACTTAACTTAATTCTTCTACTTATTCTGTTATTCTTCTATTTGGAATCCCAAGAAGAAGAATAAAACCCATTCGAATAAAAAATTTTTCAAATTCTTAAATTAAGTAATAAAAAATAGAGAAATAATTAAAGAATACAATCCTTGTCGAATTAGCAAGGATTTTGCTTCGAAATCCTTTCATTTAAGTAGCCAGCCCAGCCTCTTTCTATGCTCTGATTTCTGAGGCCTGACTTAGCTTGGATACCGCTTTTGATTGAATTTCTGTTTTCCAAAATGGGATTTTCCGAATTTTTCATGACTCTGAGGTTCAACCCAATCCATCTTTTCTTTCTTTTTCCTTCCTATACTAAAAAAAAAAGGATTGAAAAAGGGCAAATTTGCGTCATGTCACGAAGAATTCCTCGCATAGCAATAACTAGAATTAAAAAAAAGGGAATGACAAAGCATCTGGGAATAAACGATTAATTTCTATCAATAAACCTGCTAAAGCCCCAAACCATAGAGTACTTAGCACGGGCGCTACAGAGAGATATGTTTTTATATCCCGCATTGAAAATCCTCCTTCCTTATTGGAATACATATATGATCAGATACTCTTGCCCAAGATCATTTGTATTTCTTTTGTTTAGGCGAAATTCCTAACTAAAAAAACAAAATCAATATTCTATATATAGAATGAACGGTATAGACGAGATTTTCCTACCCCTAAAAAAGAAAAAGATGACCCCTTCTTCCTATACATTACCAAGGAATAGTAATCTTTCTTTTATAGGTGAAATTAGATAGGATTTTAGATGTATACCATTCCTTGATTATATGAGACCAAAAAGAAGAAATGACAAGAAGGTTCTATATAGATAGAGAAAGAGAAGAAAATTACGATGTGGAAAACAAGACAGGAATTGTGTACAATGCCATTATACAACAATTTGGAAAAGGGATGTAGCGCAGCTTGGTAGCGCGTTTGTTTTGGGTACAAAATGTCACAGGTTCAAATCCTGTCATCCCTACCTATTACTTCTTTCTTCTTTATGGGCAGTAGCGAGGAGATCGATTAAAGTGGGTATAACTTGAATTTGTGGATACTATACGTACGTGAGACACGTTAGGAGTAGAAAAGGGTTTTCTTTTTGAATGAAAGCGCTCTTAGTTCAGTTCGGTAGAACGCGGGTCTCCAAAACCCGATGTCGTAGGTTCAAATCCTACAGAGCGTGATTCCATCTATCTTATGTCGAAGCAGAGTAAAATAACTTAACAAAACAAAGTTGAATTGCAACTCCAATTTGACCTCCTCTCTGGTCTGGAGGAGGTCAATCAAAAAAGAAATATTACTCAATCAAAGATCCAACTGATCCCCACGTCTGTATTGCAAATACGCAGTCACGAATAATCCCGCTAAAGTAATAGGAATTAGGCCTAAGACGATTCCAAATAGAAAAACTTCAATCATTTCGATTTGTTCGAGGGGATAAAAAAAAAGAGGTACGATCTATCCCTAAATAGTAGTCTAAATTATCCACGAATCTCAATGACCAAGAAAAGAATTGATAATTAGTGTGGAAAAGAGTCGTAGAATACCAGGAATCCAAAAGAAAGATTTTTATTTTCTGACTTATTCATTCAATTCATTTCAAATAAGACGTATCTTGTTCAAGCCAATAAATAGAGCTGGGGTTATAGTTAAAGCAGCCAGTAGAAAACCGAAATAACTAGTTATAGTAAGCATGAAAGGGTTAAATTCCATTTATTTTTTTACTACACTACATATGTTGGTAAAGCACTTACCTAAGTTATGGAAAATTCATAATTCATCGGTTATTTTAGATAATACTAAAAAACAAGATAGAGTGAGATACAGAAGTGTAAAAGAAAATTGATTCATCAGATGGGACATGAGTCTCTAATTCCGAATCAAGAGATTTGTTGTGGAATCTGTCAGTTCTTTAAAGTAATAATATTAAGAACTAGATCATCTAACCCCATTGAAAAATGAAATTGGATTTTCGGGAGAATTTTGGAATATAAGATAAATAAAGAATTGAAACAGTCGAATATTCCCCTATTCCTTCTTATTTTAACTGATTGTATTCCATATGGAATAAGAGGAGAAGAAAAGCATTCCACGATCCCCCGAGCAAGGAGCCCCTTAAAAAAAGGAAAGCTCTTCCTTGAATTTACTTTATTTTTATTCCTTTTTCGAACCCCAACCAAAGTTGATTCGAAGACGAGTCACTTCAATTATCCTTTTAAGTTCTATCTTCTGTCTTTCCCTATTTCATCTCGTAAAGTTCCACGCTTGCAGTTTAGTCAAGAAAGTTAGACCTAATCCAACAAACAAGGCAAGGATTGATTACGAATCTTGATTCTTCAAAGAATGTTTTCTTTCTCTCATAACAGATTATCCACTATTCGATTTTCTATTTATTAGATATTATATTATGCTAACCAATTAAATTCCTTAAAGGGAAAGGTTGGATTCGAAGAAAACTTTTAACTAAAAAGGGATAGATTTCGCATATACTTGTCCTTATATTGTGTCAGTATGAGAATATCTTTCCTAAATTATTTATCCAAACCTATTGATCATTAACTTGGATTTTCCCAAGATCTTGGCCGCTATTCCGAATTATTCTACTAATCCGAAGCCAATGAAAATAAGCAGGACCCCAAAAAATTGGGGGTTTTCTATTGATGCCTTGAATAACATATAGCTTACCTATAGACAAGGAACAAAGAAGAGAAAAAAAGAATTATGTTTCGGGACCAAGCAAAAC